TTACGTGAACGAATTTTTGGTATAGGTTTTGCCATATTTTATTATCTCATAAATATAAGTCAGGGAAATATGGATATATCCATTTAATGTTAATGTCAAAAACAAATCTTTTATTTCAATATTTATTATATTCTATTATTTATAGAATTATATTCTAGTTCTATAATATATTATAGAATTAAATAATGAATTCGAAATTCATTTCTATATTTCTATAGAACCTATTTCTACTTTAATTATTTATATTTTAAAATTATTTGTATTTCCATTTCAATTGTTTATATTTCATATTCAATATATTATATTGAATATGAAATGGAATTTTCTAATTTTAATTGAAATTCCATTTTTTTATTTGTGCATCTGGTCCTTTAGCTTTAGAAAGCTATCTTTTTTATTTTTGGAAATATTATCCTTGTTTTTGTTTATGTCTTGGATTGGAACAAATTACTATAATTCGTCCTCGCCTACGGATCAGTCGACATTTTTCGCAAATTTTACGAACAGAGGCCCTTATTTTCATATTTTTCATTCCTTAACTTAATTATGAATCTATTTTATTGGAAGAAAATGGGTTTTCCTGAAATTGGGAACTTTTAATTGTATCCCCTAAAAGAAGTTGAAAAAACAGTCTAATCATTCTAATCTTTGTTCCGGGGTATATAAATTATATGTCCTCCGGTTCACTCAAAAAATGACTTCCTTCTGTTTTTTGTTTTTACTTTAAGTAGTATATGTATAAAACTATGTTGAATCCTTTCTGAAACATAACCTAAAATCAGATCTTCATTATCTAAACGAACCCGGAATATACTGTTGGGAAGTGATGCATTAATTGAAACTAAACCATCAGAAAGCCATTTTTTCGTTTATTCTATTCCTATTTGAGTTTTGAAAACCCTTTATGTATTAACTAATGGACGAGGAGTGACATTAGAAACTTGTTTTTTTCTCTCTTTTTTCACCAATCTATTTTCATCAATCTATATGTATGTAAGTTTCTCATAGAATTCGTATATCAGAAGGATTACCATATATAACACAAAATTTCTCCACCAATTCTTTCTAATCGAGCCTCTCGATCTGTCATTATACCTCGAGAAGTAGAAAGAATTACAATCCCCATCCCTCCTAAAATTCTTGGAATTCGTTGATAATTAGAATAGATTCGTAGACCGGGCTTGCTGATTCGTTTTAAATTTAAATGAAAAATAGTTTTATATGATCCTTTTCTATTTCTTCTATGTCGTAGAGTTAAAACTAAAAAATCCTTGTCAATCGCCCGATGCTTTCTCACGCTTTCAATAAAACCATCCCGTAAAAGTATTTTAACAATGTTTTCGGTGATGTTAGTAGATAGTATTCGAACTGTTCCCTTTCTATTCATGTCAGTATTTCGTATAGAGGTTATTATGTCAGCAATCGTATCCTTTCCCATGATAAACTAAAATGCTTGTTGCCCTTGACTTTTCATATAATTCACATGCTATTTTTTTATTTTCATTTCATTTTTTTCTTTTTTTTTTTTTGAATAATTAAAGAAAAGTATCCGTTTGTAATTAAAAAGGTATATGCGTGAGACAGAATCTATTAATGAATTTATTTCATTCAAATAGATAAAAATATCCTGGTCTTGTTTTATAATACCTCGGGTGCTAATGAAACTATTTTAGTGAAATTTAACTGTCTCAATTCTCGTGCGATCGCACCAAAAATTCTAGTTCCTTTTGGATTTCCTTCTTGATCAATGACAACCGCAGCATTATCATCATATTGTATTATCATACCGTTGTTACGTTTGAATTCTTTACAAGTACGTACAATTACAGCTCTGATCACTTCTGATTTTTCTAAAGGTGTGTTTGGTACTGCTTCTTTAATTACAGCAACAATAATGTCACCAATATAAGCATATCGTCGATTACTAGCTCCTATGATTCGAATACACATCAATTCGCGGGCCCCGCTATTATCGGCTACATTCAAATGGGTTTGAGGTTGAATCATATTATTTTTGATTTGTTCTTTCAGTGCAAAGGTCGAAGTCAAAAAGAAATATTAGAAATATTGTTTGTCTAAAAAAAATAAACCAAACCTACAATTGCAATTGTTTTTTCATTCCAAAGACTTCTTTTTCTTTGCTTTGGTTCGAATTCTTATCCCGAAATAATAAACTGAGTTCGTATAGGCATTTTGGATGCTGCTATTGAAATAGCTTTTCTGGCTATATTTTCTGTGACTCCACTCATTTCATAAAGTATTCTACCCGGTTTAACAACAGCTACCCAATATTCGGGAGATCCTTTTCCCGAACCCATACGTGTTTCTGTAGGTCTTACTGTAACTGGTTTGTCTGGAAATATGCGTACCCATATTTTTCCACCACGGCGGGCATTTCGTGACATTGCCCGGCGCCCTGCCTCTATTTGTCTAGATGTGATCCAAGCGGGTTCAAGTGTCTGAAGAGCATATCTACCGAAGCAAATATGATTACCTCGAT